AATCGTTTCAGTATGTTAAGGATACAGACGTATCCACAATTCATTTAGAGTTACTTAATAGCCTATTTCTTATACCATATCTCTATCCCGTGAAATTCTCGAGCCGAAAGATGGATGCATATGCTGTGTTTCATTTTGCTAAATGATATCAATTAAATGGTGTATCAATTCCATAAATTGGATATAGCAATAAATAAATCAGCAAAATTCTTTCTAATATTTTAGATAGAAGAAACATTTCTTCTATCTAAAATATTAGAAAGAATGTACTCTTCTATCCAAATCTAATTTGCATCGATAAAATAAATCCAAATTCCAGCAGTAGATGAATAATTGCAAATTTTTGTGTGTACGAGATTAGAATAACTTCAAAATAACTGACATAATTTTTTATTTTTCCTGATCAGAAAAATATATGAAAAAGAAAGGAGGTAGAAAAATTTTGGGATTTATGGTTAAAGAAGAAAAAGAAGAAAACAGGGGTTCTGTTGAATTTCAAGTATTCAGTTTCACCAATAAGATACGGAGACTTGCTTCACATTTGGAATTACACAAAAAAGATTTTTCATCGGAAAGAGGTCTACGAATACTTTTGGGAAAACGTCGACGTTTGCTGGCTTATTTGGCAAAGAAAAATAGAGTACGTTATAAGAAATTAATCAGTCAGTTGAATATTCGGGAGCAGTAATTTAATCGTTCTAATTTTTTTCTTATTTTCTTAGTAGTCTTAGAGTAGTCTTAGATTTTGCATTTTGATGAGCCTCGTTTTGAGGAATTCATGGAATAATCCATTTTCACGGAATAATGAATTAAGGAAGAAAGGATATGAGTCTACCGCTTACAAGAAAAGATCTCATGATAGTCAATATGGGCCCTCAACACCCATCAATGCATGGTGTTCTTCGACTGATCGTTACTCTCGATGGTGAAGATGTTATTGATTGTGAACCCATATTAGGCTATTTACACAGAGGAATGGAAAAAATCGCGGAAAATAGTAGAGCAGTAGATAAATAGTAGAGCAGGGAGATAGAAAGATGGTAGAAGAAGGTAGGAAGGGGGAGGGGATAGTTATTTAGACAAGATACTCACAAATTCCTTAAGTTAAGAAATAAAAAGGAATAAAAACACGGATACATAACATAAAAAAAAGAATAAATAAGACGAGATTCGCCCTCCTCCTACATATTTAATTTCTTCTCCTATACAAAAACTAACAAGACCCACCCCATTGGTAATTCCATCAATGATACCCTTATCGAAAAACTCCGTTAGTTCGGTTAATCCTCTTATACCGAGAGTAAAGACCCTAGTATAGAAAATATCTATATAACCGCGATTATATGACCAACTGTATATCTTTTTTTTTACTTGATCGAAAAAGTACTTTTTCGGACTTTCCTTGTAAAAGGAATTTATTAAATCCAAATTCTGAAAAAAAGAATAAGCGGATCCATATAAGATATATGCTATAAGTAAACCGAAAATAGCTAGACTTACAGAAGAAATAGCATTAGTAATAAATTCATATGAATTTATAGAAGAATTAGAACTTTCCTGAGTCAAGTTTATTGAGGGAGTTAACCACTTTGCTAATAGGGTTAACTCCGCTATTCCATTATCCATTGCTCCATTATCAAAAGAAATTCCTATAAATCCAATGAATAAAGTAAAAAGCAGTAATATAAGAAGAGGAAATAACATAGTATTTCCCGGTTCATGCGGATAGGCAAAAGTGTTTTTAGCCCCAAAGGACGTACTAAAGCATCCTATCCTATTTCTTGCATTACCTGGAATTTTTGGTATATTTTGTGAAAAAAAAGAAACTCCACTCTTTGTTTTTGTTGTTGATAAAACGAAATCCCTATTAACTCCTTTGGGTATCTTTTTTCCCCATAAGGATATGGAATACAAGGAACCCTCTTTAGTGGTACTGTAATTTTGAAAATGAACGCGCAAATACCCATCAAATGTAAGTAAATATATCCGAAACATATAAAAGGCAGTTAATCCTGCAGTAAAGGAGGCTATTATTCCAAAAAAGGGCGAATACAACCAACTATTACTAAGAATCTCATCTTTAGACCAAAAGCAAGCAAGAGGTGGAATACCACAAAGAGAAAGTGTACCCCATAAAAAAGTGGTTCTTGTAATTGGAATGTATTTTCTTAAACCACCCATAAGAACCATATTCTGACTTTTATCTGGTGAATATCCAACAAGAGGTTCCATTGAATGAATAACGGATCCGGATCCCAAGAATAATAAAGCTTTTGAATAAGCATGAGTGATCAAATGAAATAAAGCAGCTTGATAAGAACCTATACCTAGAGCTAACATCATATAACCCAATTGAGACATTGTAGAATAGGCTAAGCTTCTTTTAATATCTCTCTGAGCAAGAGCTAAAGTAGCTCCTAAGAAGAGTGTTATTGTACCTACTAAAGAAATTAAAGTCATTACCAAAGGTAGAGATATGAAAAGAGGAAAAAGCCGAGCTAGAAGAAAAATCCCGGCAGCAACCATCGTTGCTGCGTGTATAAGAGCTGAAATGGGAGTGGGTCCTTCCATAGCATCTGGTAACCATACGTGAAGAGGGAATTGTGCGGATTTCGCAACTGCACCAAGGAATAATAAAAAAGCACACAAAGTAGTAAGTAAAGAGTTAATTCCATTATTAGGAATCCAGTTATTAGCTATTTTGAACAAATCCCTAAACTCTAAACTACCTGTTATCCAAAAAAAACCTAAAATTCCTAATAATAAACCAAAATCCCCTACACGATTAGTTACAAAAGCTTTTTGACAAGCACTCGCGGCGATCGGTCGTGTAAACCAAAAGCCTATCAATAAATAAGAACACATTCCCACGAGTTCCCAAAAAAAATAAATTTGTATCAAATTGGAGCTAGTAACTAGCCCCAACATAGAAGTAGTGAAAAAACTTATATAAAGAAAAAATCTCAAATATCCTTCATCGTGAGACATATAACCATCACTATAAATAAGAACCAGGATTCCTACAGTAGTAATTAGTATTAACATAATAGAAGTAAGCGGGTCAATCAAGTATCCAAATTCTAAGGAAAAATCATTATTGACGGTCCAAGACCATAGATATTGATAGATAGAACTTCCATTTATTTGTTGAATAGACAGTTGAATTGAGAATACCATAGCTATACTTAAGAATAACACACTAGGAAAAGCCCATATGCGACGAAGATTTTTTGTTGCTGTCGGAATAAAAAAAAGACCAAATCCCATTGACATAATAACTGGAAGTGGGAGAAGAGGGATTACCCATGCATATTGATATGTATGTTCCATAAGAAAAGAAATTGAAATTTTTACTTGAAATTTTTCTATAAAATAAAATTGTTTCCGATTCACCAAACCAATTCTTATCTCTTTCTGAAGGAATAAATAAAAAGAATAAGCAAAAAATGAAGAATGGGTTTAATTGGTTAAATTTAATTAGAATGCTTTGTTTAAGAAACTCAGTATTTTTTGTTTTGATTGAAATTCCATTATGGAATACCATTCTGAACTTAATTAACTATTTGAATTTTCCCTTTTTTTTATCCACCCGTCTTATCTTCTTTTTATCCACCCGTCTTATATAGGGGATAGGCTTGCGTACCATATATCTATATATGGAGTATACTTGATATATAAATATCTATAAATAGATTTAAAAAATAGATTTAAACGGGAAACTTTTCTATATATTCTATATTATTAAAACAAAGTATAAAAAATATACGGAAAAGGAAAATTTTTTTAAAAATTCTTGTCTTATCCGGATTAGATAAGAATTTAAGTAAAAAATAATTCAGAATTTCAGTATCTTTAAATATCTAAGTATAAATACCAAGAATAAAGAAGAAAGAAGGATTTATTTGCGGCAATAGATGTCTTTCACATACAACTAGAAAAAAAATTTCCTTTTTGAATGGCAGTTCCAAAAAAACGTACTTCAATGTCAAAAAAGCGTATTCGTAAAAATATTTGGAAGAAAAAGACTTATTTTTCCATAGTACACGCTTATTCTTTAGCAAAATCAAAATCATTTTCCAGCGGCAATGAGGATCCAAAACCAAAGGGTTTTTCTGGTCAACAAACAAACAAATAATAAGGTTTTGGAATAATCTGAATTGACCTATAAAAAAATAATTCCAATTATTTAATATGAATAATTTTATTAATTAATTAATGTACTTTTATGTGTCGAATTACTCAACACAATATTCTTAGAACAAACCCCTCTGATATCTGCTATATGGAATAAAAGTTTTGGTATACTGTGTGCTAAGTATTCTTGATCAATAAACTTTTCATAATAGAATTCTCATAATAAAATATGAGAATTCTATTATGAAAAGTTGAGTAATCTTGCAATAGGACTTACCACTTCCATCTATTTTTTCCAAAATCATTGGTTTAAGGTTAGTAAATCCTATTAATAAGAGCATAAAGAGTTTCATTCAATAAAATGGACAAAATCCAAAAAGCTTTTTCTATTTATCCATTTTAATGAAATAATTTATAAAATTTTAAGGAGAAACTAATTTAATTAGAAAAAAAAATTGCAACGATACTACTAAACGAAGTATATTTTAATGAAGACTCTAATGTTCCTAAATTTTATGGACTTTCCCAATCTCGACGATTCACGAGATAATAGCTATTATTCTTTTAAGTTACCTATTATTTGAAGTTAGCCGCCATGGTGAAATTGGTAGACACGCTGCTCTTAGGAAGCAGTGCTCAAGCATCTCGGTTCGAATCCGAGTGGCGGCATTCTCGAAAAAGAATACAATAGATTAGAAACTGGATTCAATTCGAAATTTACAATTTTGTAATGAGACCTTCACCTTATGCTATTTGCAACTTTAGAACATATATTAAATCATATCTCTTTCTCCACCATTTCCATTGTGATTACGATTCATTTGATAACCTTATTAGTTCGTGAACTTGGGGGATTACGTGATTCGTCAGAAAAAGGAATGATAGTTACTTTTTTCTCTATAACAGGATTCCTAGTTTCTCGCTGGGCTTCTTCGGGACATTTTCCATTAAGTAATTTATATGAGTCGTTGATCTTCCTTTCATGGGCTCTGTATATTCTTCATACCATTCCTAAGATACAGAGCTCTAAAAATGATTTAAGCACAATAACTACGCCAAGTACTATTTTAACGCAAGGCTTTGCCACATCAGGTCTTTTAACTCAAATGCATCAATCCACAATACTAGTACCTGCTCTCCAATCTCAGTGGTTAATGATGCATGTCAGTATGATGTTACTAAGCTATGCAACTCTTTTGTGCGGATCCTTATTATCTGCCGCTATTCTAATCATTAGATTTCGAAATAATTTCGATTTCTTTTCTAAAAAGAAAAAAAATATTTTAACTAAAACATTTTTCTTTAGTTATTTCTATGCAGAAAGAAGTGCTTTAAAAAGCACCTCTGTTCCTTCATTCCCAAATTATTACAAATATCAATTAACGGAGCGTTTGGATTCTTGGAGTTATCGTGTCATTAGTCTAGGATTTACCCTTTTAACTATAGGTATTCTTTGCGGAGCAGTATGGGCTAATGAGGCGTGGGGATCCTATTGGAATTGGGATCCTAAGGAAACTTGGGCATTTATTACTTGGACCATATTTGCAATTTATTTACATAGTAGAACAAATCCAAATTGGAAGGGTACGAATTCTGCACTTGTGGCTTCGATAGGATTTCTTATAATTTGGATCTGCTATTTTGGTATCAATCTATTAGGAATAGGTTTACATAGTTATGGTTCATTTATATTAACACCTAACTGATTACATAAAATAAAGCCTTCATTTCCTGAAGGTTTTTACTTTTCTGTTTTATTTGAGAACCCCTTGAACGCCTTCTCAAAGGGTTCTCAAAAATTCAAGATAGATCTAATTAGACTTCTGCATTAATAGAGCGGACTAGTAAAAAACCTATTTAGGATAATAATTGGATAAGAGAGCCTCTACCCTGTCAACGGATAGAGAGAGAACAAAATCTGGATAAATACCAATTCCTATTACTGGTAAAAAGATACAGATTAAAATAAAGAGTTCTCGTGGTCCAGAATCCACAAAATTAGTGTTTGGACCATTAAATAGCTTGTATCCATAGAACATTTGGCGTAACATAGATAATAAATAAATAGGAGTTAATATCATTCCTATTGCCATTACAAAAGTAATTAGCATTTTTGGCATTAACAGAAATTTTGGACTAGTAATTAGGCCAAAAAAGACTACTAATTCTGCGACAAAACCACTCATTCCTGGTAAGGCAAGAGAAGCCATTGAAAAGCTACTAAACATAGTAAAAATTTTTGGCATTGGGATAGATATTCCTCCCAGTTCTTCGAGATAAACAAGACGCATTCTATCAGAAGCCGTTCCTGCCAAGAAAAAAAGTGTAGCACCAATAAATCCATGGGATAATATTTGTAAAATAGCTCCATTGAGTCCAATGTTGGTTATGGAACCAATTCCTATAATTATGAAACCCATGTGAGATACAGAGGAGTAGGCTATTCTTTTTTTGAAATTTCGTTGACCAAGAGAAGTTGAAGCTGCATAGATTATTTGGATCGCTCCTATTATTACTAACCAGGGCGAAAAGAGATAATGAGCATGAGGTAACAATTCCATGTTGATCCGAATCAATCCATATGCTCCCATCTTTAATAAGATTCCCGCTAAAAGCATACATGTACTATAATGCGCTTCCCCATGGGTATCCGGTAACCACGTATGTAGGGGTATAATCGGCAATTTGACAGCATAAGCAATAAGGAAGCCAAAATATAAAAGTATTTCCAAGGCTGCAGGGTATGATTGATTAATTAATCTTTCCAAATCTAATCCTGGTTCGTTGGAACCATATAAGCCCATACCCAGAACTCCGATTAAGAAAAAGATGGAACCGCCTGCAGTATACAAAATAAACTTTGTAGCTGAATATAGACGCCTCTTTCCCCCCCACATGGATAAAAGTAAGTAAACAGGAATTAATTCTAACTCCCACATGATAAAAAAAAGTAAAAGGTCTCGCGAAGAAAATAATCCTATTTGACCACTATACATTGCGAGCATCAGGAAATAGAATAATCGCGAATTCCGGGTAACTGGCCAAGCTGCTAAAGTAGCTAAAGTAGTGATAAATCCTGTCAATAAAATAGATCCTAATGAAAGTCCATCGATTCCCAATCTCCAGTGGAAATCGAAGATATCTATCCATTTATAATCCTCCTTTAATTGGATTAAGGGATCCTCCAGTTGGAAATGATAACAGAATGCATAAGTCATTAGAAGGAATTCTAATAAACAAATAGATATAGTATACCACCTAACGATTTTGTTTCCCCTATGAGGTAAAAAGAAAATTAATGAACCCGCAAATATCGGCAAAACAACAAGTATTGTTAACCAAGGAAAATAACTCATGATAAAGTGATAAAGACAAGATACGTTTTGACCAGAAAAGCCCGTGCTCGATTATTTCGAGCACAGGCTTCTTCGGTAAAGAGGAATCAGACGATTCGAATGAAGTTTTTTGTAACGTATCAATAAGATAAAGCCATGCTACGGGTTGTTTCAGGCCCTAAATAAACCCGTACACTTAAAAAATCTGTCGGACAAGCGGATTCGCATCTCTTACAACCCACACAATCCTCGGTTCTCGGCGCGGAAGCAATTTGCTTGGCTTTACATCCATCCCAGGGTATCATTTCTAATACATCTGTTGGACAAGCTCGTACACATTGAGTGCATCCTATACATGTATCGTAAATTTTTACGGAATGTGACATTGGATCTATAAATTTTTCTTTTCAACATAAAATTTTTCGATCTGGTAAAAATGAAATTAGTATTATATGAGTAATATGTATTGTAGACACCAGACGAAGCAATGGTTTATCCAAACTTCAAAAATAATAATCTATTTTTTAATCCGTTTGTGAGAAAGCGTGAAAAGAGCCAAGAGACTTGAATTTTGGACTTCAACAATAAGAATTATACTAATTGTACATATGAATTCGAATTAGCCAATAAATTGGCTATCCTCTTTTCAATATAAATTATTGCAATATTCAAATTGCAATATCAATGAATTACAAAAATTCTTTTAAGTGAAAAAAGAATACTATGCAATAACCTACTTAAAGAAAATGTATATTCTCAAATAATACTAAGAAAATAGTATTGATTTCTATTCATCTTAATATTAAATATTATTTATATGTGCGCCTTTGTTTAGAGGATTGTATGTCTAATTATTAAAAAGTCCAATTATTCCATAGTCTAATTATTCAATAAATTAGATTGATTGATACGAGTTGATTTCCTATTACGATGGATCGAAGAAAGAATGGATAGTCCAATAGCGGCCTCAGCAGCCGCAAGGGCTATCACAAAAATTGCGAAAATGTCTCCTTTTAATTGGCGACTATCAAATAGATCAGAAAATGTTACGAGATTTAGATTAATTGAATTCAGTATAAGTTCAAGACATATTAGAGCTCTAACCATATTTCGGCTTGTGATCAATCCATAGATACCAATTGAAAATAAATAGACACTCAAAAAAAGTACAAGCTCAAACATGATTAATTAACTCCTTATCACTCTCGATTCATTTCAATATGAGGACAAGAATTGAATCGACTCAATTAATTACAATAGAACAATTACACAACAAAAGAGAAAAGAAAGAAGGTATTTGTTGGCGGTAGATGGTTTTTACTAAATCAAAATTATGATTCTTTAGTTATTTATTTTAGATTTGCAATTCTTAGAATTTTGACTCTTTCTAAGTTTTCTTATTGCCGAGCCATAGTAATTGCACCTATTAAAGAAACTAGAAGAATTATGGAAATGAGTTCAAACGGAAGATAAAAATCGGTTGCTAAATGAATCCCAATTTGTTGAACATTATTTATGAGACCCTGTTCTACTATTTGGTTTGATCTTGTAGTCCAAAGAATTCCATACCATGATGTATCTGGGATAGTAGTAATTAGTGAAAAAACAATAGTTATACAAACGATTGAAGTGAACCCATCTCCAATAGTCCAATAATTCTTATCTTTAGACCACTCTGAGCCATTTACAAACATTACAGCGAATATGATCAAGATATTTATGGCTCCCACATAAATAAGAAGTTGTGCCACAGCTACAAAGTAGGAATTTAATAAAAAATAGAATAAGGATATACAAACAAGAACTAATCCCAGCGAAAAGGCAGAATAAATGGGGTTGGTAAGTAATACTACTCCTAGACCCCCTAGTAGAAGAACAAATCCCCCAAATAGCATAAGAATCTCATGTATTGGTCCAGGTAAATCCATTATGGATAAAAAGAAATTAAAATAGTATAAATTTTTTCATGAACTGACTAAAACTAAAGGATTCCAGGAAGCAAAAAGGGATTAGGATATTTTTATAACAAAAAGAACAAATGCGAGTTTAGTAATCAGTAATCGTTCTTGAATTCGAAGATTTATCTTCGTCTATTTTACTTTCAGTCGAATTCCTAATTGTTTGAATTGTGTAATCTTCCATTATGGAGATGGGTAACCGACTTAAAGCAATTTGATTGTAATTCAATTCATGACGATCATAAGTAGAAAGTTCATATTCTTCAGTCATTGATAAACAGTTTGTCGGACAGTACTCAACACAATTGCCACAAAATATACAAACTCCAAAATCAATGCTATAATTAAGCAATTGTTTCCTTTTAATATCCTTTTCAAATCTCCAATCTACAAGGGGTAGATCTATCGGACATACCCGAACACATACTTCACAAGCAATACATTTATCAAATTCAAAGTGAATTCGCCCCCGGAAACGCTCCGGTGTAATTGATTTTTCATAAGGGTAATGAATCGTTATAGGTAAACGATTTGTGTGGGATAAGGTAGTTATGAAACTTTGACCAATGTACCTTGTAGCACGTATTGTTTGTTGACCATAACTCATGAACCCAGTTACCATAGGGAACATATTCATTCTAAATATCTATGAAAAAGATATGTTTCTTTCTCTTGTTTGAGAGAGCCTTTGTGTTGAAAATATTCTTACTGTTATTGTATTATCTTATTTATAGTGAAACAAGTTGGGAAGAGGTTGTTAATAAGAGATTCCCCAAGGAAATAGGTAAAAGAAATTTCCATCCAAGATTTAATAACTGATCCATTCTCATCCTAGGTAAAGTCCATCTTATTGTGATAGAAATGAAGAGAAATAAATAAGCTTTAGTTAATGTAATAAAGATACCCATTATTATTTCGAAGATTCCAACTGCGTAATTCATTTGGAAAAAATCAAAAAAGGATATATAGGGAATAGAAAAATTCCACCCGCCTAAGTAGAGAACTGTTACAAATAAAGAGGAAACTAATAAATTTAAGTAAGAAACAAGATAAAATAAAGCATATTTTATACCGGAATATTCGGTTTGATAACCTGCTACTAATTCTTCCTCTGCTTCTGGTAAATCAAAGGGTAATCTTTCACATTCTGCTAAAGAAGAAATTAGAAAAACCAGAAAACCTATAGGCTGGCGCCAAATATTCCATCCAAAAAAACCATATTTAGACTGTGCTTCAACTATATCAACTGTACTTGAACTGTTAGATAATCATAGTCGATGATAACATCACAGTTCCCACCGCTATTTCAAAACCGTACATGAAACCTTAGCTTCATACGGCTTCTCTATGATCAGAAAAAAGAGAGGACTGTTTCGTTTCGTTATTAGCCCCCGGGGCGTAGATAGAATTAGGTAAAATAAAATATATGGGAAAGTCCTAAATTAGACCAAAGGAATTCTGTCTGCTAGAATAAGAAAAAGCGCTTCCGAATTGATCTCATCCTTTATAATATAATAAAATATTTTCTTTGTTTCAGTAATAACTTAATCTTGAAATAAAACACTTGTTATAGGAATTCAATTAATAAATGAAAAGATTTGGGCATTAGTTTATGAGGAATTCTGTATGAATATGTATAGAGGAAGGAAATAATTCAAATTTTTTTGTATTGCACTCCATATCTTTTGTCCTACTCTTCTTTCCCTGGGTAGGGAGTATTTAAAAAGAAAAAAAAAAAGGGATAAAGGGTTAATTCGTTCTTTATAGCCATTTCCTTAACAAGTGAATAGGAACATACTCTGGATCGGAGTCTGAAGAAAGTACTACTTGATAATTTCCACTAATTTCAAGTCCTTATTATGATTCCTTTTATGGGGAAAAATCTCTAATGTCTTAGATTCCCCATTACTAATCCTTTATGTACTTTAGTGTTCCTAACCCTTCACTAACTTTTGATGGATTCTTCTTATGATTATAAGTTCTAGTAATGGAATTACATATCGCGAATCCTTTATTCTTGCCCGCTTCAAGATATGATGACTAATTAAAAAAAATCAACCTTGGGATAAAGAGTTTATACTGCTTATATTTACTTCAACTTTTTCTTGTACGTAGGAAATGAGATTTTTTCTTTTTACTACAAATTTATAAGCTGTTTTGTTTCACTCATATAGCTATCTAGTTTAACTTATCAACCTGAATACAGAATAAGAAAAGGAAGATAAATAGTTAATGGATTTTAGAAAAAAAAAGATCCTATTTTAACGAATCACACGTAGAGATATTGCTAGCACACAAAAAGTTAATGGTATTTCATAACTAATGGATTGAGCAGCAGCTCGTAGACCGCCTGAAAAAGAATATTTATTATTTGAGCTATATCCTGCCATAAGAAGACCAATAGGAGCAATACTTGAAATGGCAATCCATAAAAAAACACCAATACTAAGATCGGCTAAAACAAAATGATATCCCAAAGGGACAACTAAAAAACTTAATAAAATTGATATGACTGCTATAGAGGGCCCAATGCTAAATAAAGGAATATCCCCTCGGGATGGTAGGATATCTTCTTTAAAAAGTAGCTTAGTCCCATCTGCTATAGCTTGAAGCAGTCCTAGGGGGCCAGCATATTCAGGACCAATACGTTGTTGTATCGATGCAGATATTTCTCTTTCTAACCACACAATTACGAGTACCTCTATTGTGATTCCCAAAAGGAGGCTCAAAATGGGCAGAATCGATATGATTCCATAGACTTCTTTTAATAATTCCGATTTCGAAAAAGAATTGATAATTTCTACTTCTACCCTATCTATTATCATTTCAACGGTCAACTTCCCCCATAATGATATCTATACTACCTAATATTGTCATGATATCAGCCAATTTCATTTTTTTAACTAGCTGAGGAAGAATTTGTAAATTAATAAAACCGGGTGGACGAATTTTCCATCTCCAGGGGAAAAGGCTATCATCTCCTACTAGATAAATTCCTAATTCACCTTTTGGGGCTTCCACTCTTACATAAAGCTCTTGCTTTGATAATTCAAAATTGGGTGAAGGTTTTTTACCAAGAAATTTATATTCAAAATCATTCCATTCGGAATTCTTTGCTTTCTTAAAGCGTCGCACTTCTAAATTCTCATAAGGTCCTCCAGGAATTTTTTCTATAGCTTGTTGAATTATTTTGATAGATTCCCTCATTTCACTGATTCGTACTAAATAGCGAGCTAACGAATCCCCTTCTTTTTGCCATTGGACTTTCCAATCAAATTGGTTGTAAGACTCATAAAGATCTACTTTACGAAGATCCCATTGTATTCCAGAAGCTCGTAACATTGGTCCTGATAAGCCCCAATTTACTGCTTCTTCTCCGCTAATAAAACCTACTCCCTCAACTCGTTCCAAAAAAATGGGATTCTGTGTAATAAGTTGTTGATATTCAACAATTCCGCGTAAAAAATAATCACAGAAATCTAAACATTTATCGATCCATCCATAAGGTAGATCCGCGGCAACTCCTCCGATGCGAAAGTAATTGTGCATCATTCGCATACCTGTAGCAGCTTCAAATAGATCGTATATCAATTCTCTCTCTCTAAAAATATAGAAAAAAGGAGTCTGTGCCCCGAGATCCGCCATAAAAGGCCCAAGCCATAACAAGTGAGAAGCTATACGGCTCAACTCTAACATAATTACCCTAATATAGCTGGCTCTTTGGGGTATTTGAATATTCTCTAAGAATTCTGGTGCATTTACCGTTATTGCTTCCGTAAACATAGTAGCTAAATAATCCCACCGTGTTACATAAGGTAAGTATTGTATAATAGTTCGGTTTTCCGCGATTTTTTCCATTCCTCTGTGTAAATAGCCTAATATGGGTTCACAATCAATAACATCTTCACCATCGAGAGTAACGATCAGTCGAAGAACACCATGCATTGATGGGTGTTGAGGGCCCATATTGACTATCATGAGATCTTTTCTTGTAAGCGGTAGACTCATATCCTTTCTTCCTTAATTCATTATTCCGTGAAAATGGATTATTCCATGAATTCCTCAAAACGAGGCTCATCAAAATGCAAAATCTAAGACTACTCTAAGACTACTAAGAAAATAAGAAAAAAATTAGAACGATTAAATTACTGCTCCCGAATATTCAACTGACTGATTAATTTCTTATAACGTACTCTATTTTTCTTTGCCAAATAAGCCAGCAAACGTCGACGTTTTCCCAAAAGTATTCGTAGACCTCTTTCCGATGAAAAATCTTTTTTGTGTAATTCCAAATGTGAAGCAAGTCTCCGTATCTTATTGGTGAAACTGAATACTTGAAATTCAACAGAACCCCTGTTTTCTTCTTTTTCTTCTTTAACCATAAATCCCAAAATTTTTCTACCTCCTTTCTTTTTCATATATTTTTCTGATCAGGAAAAATAAAAAATTATGTCAGTTATTTTGAAGTTATTCTAATCTCGTACACACAAAAATTTGCAATTATTCATCTACTGCTGGAATTTGGATTTATTTTATCGATGCAAATTAGATTTGGATAGAAGAGTACATTCTTTCTAATATTTTAGATAGAAGAAATGTTTCTTCTATCTAAAATATTAGAAAGAATTTTGCTGATTTATTTATTGCTATATCCAATTTATGGAATTGATACACCATTTAATTGATATCATTTAGCAAAATGAAACACAGCATATGCATCCATCTTTCGGCTCGAGAATTTCACGGGATAGAGATATGGTATAAGAAATAGGCTATTAAGTAACTCTAAATGAATTGTGGATACGTCTGTATCCTTAACATACTGAAACGATTGCCATTATTCGTATCAAACCAATAGCGATTCATACAAGCTAAATCTTCTAATCAATGGGGGGCCAATAATGCATTTTTTGCATATTTATTAAGACGCTCGGCCGGATTTCGAAATTGTCCAGAGTTTTATATGTTGTTTTCATTGCAAAATGATGGGTCTCCTTCCGTAACTTTCCAATTACGAGTACGAGAATTGAAAGACATGAAAATTCTCAATTCTCTACGGCGTCTAGGAGATAGATAGAATATTTTCAGGAACAAGAAAATCATAAGAATCTTTCTCTCTATTCACTACCATTCCGCGTCTTCGACTTCTATTAGTTTCTTTTCTTATTTAATGCAATAGCTATAGTTTGATATAAGAATCTATTTCTCAAAGTAATGGAAACCATTCTCTTATAGGAAATGGTTCGAAAATCCCTATTCCACCTTTTAGGTATCGTGAAAAGTGATACCTGTGAAGATATTGGGTGGATCCTCCACCCGTTTAGCTAAGAAAGAATAGATACAGAGGTGGATAATAGATCGATATGAAGATCATGAGCTGCCCCATAATGAAACCGCCAATAGTCGCGAATATCTCCTTCTTCCCTAATCCAAGATTGGAGAAAGAAGATCTAAGAGAGACCTATGGAGAATGTGGTCCTAAATCCATAATAGAGTCCGACCACAACGACCGAATTAATTATCCTCATCGAGAAACTTAGACTACTAAATAGAAAAGATTTGAAAATCATGGC